GTCGGCTTTAATGGTTGCCATGAGTATTTCCTAGTTCGTTTTTGGTTTGGAAGCAAAAAAATAATGCCTATAGAAAAGGTAAAAAAAGGACTAATCAGTTATTTCTTTCATCACCCCAAACAAGCGAATATTAGCGCTAATGGTACGTAAATGTAACTCGGTGTCCAAACAACTATTCAGAGCTCCTAGAGCTCGTTGTAAAGCTTGTTGGAAAACCTGTTGTCGGACTTGATTAATCGCTCTTTGCTGTTCAAACTGAATGGTTTCGTTTTTATTTTTTTCTAATTGTTCCAAAATCTTATAAGTTGAATTAATCAAATTCTCTTTTTTTTGTTCTATCTCAGAGTAGCCATTCGTTCGAAACTGATCCGCCTGTCTTTCCACTTTCTGTAAGTGGGCTCGGGCTTTTTCCAGTTGCTCAATGGCTCCCTCGCGTAGTTCTTCTGAATTTCGAATAGTAGTCAGGATCCTCTTTTTTCGATTATCTAATAAATCACTTAACACCCCCTTTCCAAAAAAGATCAATACACCAAGTACTACACTTAGATTTATTAGATTTGTTGCAAAAATATCGGTATTAAACCCGAAACTCCCGGCGGGGGACCAGTGACCCAAAGAAACGAAAGAATCGGTTACATTTTTCATATGATCTCCTATTTTAGACTAAAAAAAACGAACTTTTTTCTTTTTTTTTTGTATCCTTTTCACCCCTTTTCCATTTATTCTATTAATTCTATTATTCTATATATTCCTTTTTATATATATATTTTATAGTTTTCTAATTCTAAATTCTCTAGATTTGCGATTTTATTTATTTATTATTTATTTCAATTTTTTATTATTAATTTTTTTATTAAATTGGATTTTTAAATAATATTCTAAATCTTTTTTTCTAATAAATAACTATTATAATAAAATAACTATTATAATTTGACTTTACCTATGAGAGTAAAAAATACATTTCTATCTAGATAGAAATGTATTTTTTTTTTTCAATTTAAAATTCCCAATAATAATGATACTTATTAGAATTCAAAGAATTAGGGATCGATCAATAGCGAAAGACCCCGTTTGCTGCAACATTCCTTAAAAAGCGGTTCCCTTGGACTAAGAAAGGAAAACGAGTCAATGGGCTAATTCCTCATCCTCAAATTAATCCTTCCCTTAGGTTATTATCCCAACAACTGCGTAAAAAAAGAAAGGAGTAAGCCCGAATCCATAAAATAATAAAAAATTAAGAAAAAAATCGCCTATTTACAGGATTAAACAAAAGGATTCGCAAATAAAAGTGCCAATGCTATAACCAGCCCATAAATTGTTAAAGCTTCCATAAAAGCCAAACTAAGCAATAAAACACCTCGTATTTTTCCATCCGCCTGAGGTTGTCTCGCGATACTTTCTAGAGCGCGACCCGCAGCAGTACCTTGACCAACTCCAGGTCCGATAGAAGCAAGTCCAACAGCCAACCCAGCAGCAATAACGGAAGCGGCAGAAATCAGTGGATTATTCATGATAAGCTCCTCACAGCAAAATAAAATAAAGAAATGGTTAGTGATACAATCATACTATGATATAGATAAAATAAAGAAACGGTGAACTTGGAATTTTAAGAAAACGATCTTTTCTTTTCGATCTCTTTCTTTTTTTTTTATTCCAATTCATTACCTAAGATTTGGCTATTTCTATCCCCTAAGTGGATTATCTGGAGTTGCACATACATTTCGTTTCGCTAAGCTAAAAAAAAAATTATACTTTTACTTTTTCAAAAAAAAGCTAGTCAATGATGCCCCTCCATGGATTCGCCTATATAAGCCGCAGCTAAAGTTGCAAAAATAATAGCTTGAATCCCACTTGTAAATAATCCAAGTAACATGACAGGTATAGGAACTACTAACGGTACTAAAGAAACAAGAACAACAACAACTAATTCATCAGCTAATATATTCCCGAAAAGTCGAAAACTAAGTGATAAGGGTTTTGTGAAATCTTCTAAAATGTTAATAGGTAAAAGAATTGGAGTTGGCTGAATGTATTTACTGAAATACCCCAATCCTTTTTTGGAAAGACCCGCATAGAAATATGCTATTGACGTGAGTAAAGCTAAAGCAACGGTAGTATTTATATCATTCGTGGGTGCGGCTAACTCCCCATGAGGTAATTGTATGATTTTCCAAGGTAAAAGAGCGCCTGACCAGTTCGAAACAAAAATAAATAGAAAGAGAGTTCCAATAAAGGGAACCCACGGACCATATTCTTCTCCAATCTGAGTTTTGCTTACGTCTCGAATGAATTCAAGAACATATTCGAAGAAATTTTGACCGTCGGTTGGAATGGTTTGTGGATTCCGAACTGCGATAACGGCGGAACCTAATAAGATAGCAATTACAACCCAAGAAGTAATAAGGACTTGGGCATGGACTTGGAAACCCCCGATTTGCCAATATAAATGTTGGCCGACTTCCACACCAGAGATCTCGTATAATCCATTTAGTGTGTTGATAGAACATGATATAATATTCATATTACTCTCTGACAGAAATAGAGCTTGACTTAAAATTTAAAAAGGAATTATTTTGATTCAATTCTTTCTTTTTCTTTTTGGACTTGCCTACTCGAATTATATATTTGGTATTATACCAAAAAATGAATCACAGAATATCCACATTTTTTTCTCTTTTGTACAATTCAGAAATAGTAACCGACCCCATGAAGCTATGGAGTTCCAAAAATTTATTTAGCTTATTATTAATTATTAATCAAGGATTTCGTATATAGCTAGAACGACCCTCACAAATTGCGAATACTAATTTGTTAAGAATTAATCGAATTGAAGCTATAGCATCATCGTTTGCCGGAATCGAAATATCTGCAAGATCAGGATCACAATTTGTATCGATTAAACAAATTGTTGGAATTCCCAAAGTGATACATTCTCGAAGGGCCGTATAGTCTTCTTGCTGATCAACGATGATTACAATATCAGGCAATCTCGTCATATATTGAATCCCGCCCAGATATGTTTGCAAGCGCGATAATTGTCTCTTCAACATAGCTGCATCTCTTTTAGGAAGACGATTGAGTCTCCCTGTCTTTTGTTCCGTTCTCAAGTCCCTGAACTTATGAAGCCTCGTTTCTATAGTGGACCAATTTGTTAACATACCACCAAGCCATTTTTTATTAACATAATGACATCGAGCCCTTATAGCAGCTCGCACCACTGAATCGGCTGCTTTATTTTTTGTACCAACAATTAAAAATTGTTTTCCCCTACTTGCTGCATCAAAAACCAAATCACAAGCTTCTGATAAAAAACGCGCAGTTCTTGTCAGATTTGTAATATGAATACCTTTACGCTTTGCAGAGATATAAGGCGCCATTCTAGGATTCCATTTCCTAGTACCATGACCAAAATGAACTCCTGCTTCCAACATCTCTTCCAAATTTATGTTCCAATATCTTCTTGCCATTTCTCCTCACACTTCCTCTCTTAAAAAAAAAAGAGACGAGTTGAAATAAAAAATTGTTCCGATGGAACCTTCTCTTCTACCGGAGGATTGGTCGTTTATGCACGAGCCAAGCTATTTCTTTCTATTCATTATTCCCTTTATTACTATTAATAAATCAAATGTCTACAATAAAAACAAATAATTAAAAGGATAAATCCGTTACTCTTATTTTATCTTAAGAATCATTAAACTTAAGACTCATTAAATCCTATATAAAAGAGCGTTCTGATGTATCATGTACCTTCTTTGAAATGCAAGAGTCAAATAATTCTCTGTGTTGGAAGAAAATATTTCTCATTTCCCCCCCGAATAATTTCTTTTTTTTTGTTTCCAAAAAACTGTTGCTATGCTGCCTTGAACAGTGCACTAATCCTTTCAATCCGGTACCCGCAGGTATCATACCCCCTAGAACAACGTTCTCTTTCAAGCCTTTCAACCAATCGATACGACCCCGGAGAGCGGCTTTGGCTAAAACTCGAGCAGTTTCTTGAAAACTTGCTTCGGATATAAAACTTTGAGTATTCAGGGATGCTCTCGTTATTCCCAATAAAATGGCTCTATAATGGATCCCTTCTTCTAAAGCGCGTCCCGTTCGTTCCGCTCGCAACAATCCAATCAGTTCCCCGGGTAAAAAAACATTAGACATTCCATCTTCCGAAATCAACACTTTTGATGTTATTTGACGCACAATAATTTCTATATGCCTATTATGGATCTGTACCCCCTGGGATCGATAAACCTTTTGGATCTTATTAACTAAAGAGATACGACTTTGCACTATAGTTAACTCAGCACCAATCAAGAAGCTCCAAGGAATTCCAAGAATTCTTGTTATACGTTTGTTCCACCCCTCAACTCTCTTTTCTAGGCTCATCGATATTGAATCAATCGAACGGACTTCTAATACTTGTTCTACCTTTGGAAGACCCTGCGTTATATCACCAGATCTCGATTTTTCATATAGAAATGTAACTAATGTATCTCCTTCGTAAACGATTTCTCCATAATGCCCATGAACAGTTGCTCCCGGAGTCGCCAAAAAAGTCTTAGCCGATCTTATTACTACAGAGTCAACTTGAACAATGAAAACTTGACCCGATTTTAAGTATGGTCCGTTTTTAGCTATACATACATGTTCAGAAATAAACTGCCCAAGACTAATTTTTGTAGACGTTTCATCACAATAATTATCATGGGGAAAATACCAATTCAAATTAAATGGATTCAAAACGATGTTTCTGCGTGAATCGAGATTATAAATTCGCCTATTTTCATCTATTAAATAATATTTAAGTACTTGAAAAGTCTGTTTTAAATTTTCAAGTTGTAAATATTTCGCTACCGAGGTCTGATTATGAGTTATTGTTATTAAGGGGTCAAATGATGGATAAAAATTCGCAATTTGAAGGGCTGTTCCTAAAGGGCCTAACAAATTCCTGATTGGAATTAGAGGATCCTTTTTAATTGATTGTTTTATTCCATTGTGATCTTTTA